CTTATCGAGCATGTTATCCCATTTTGAAATTGGTTTCTTCCGCAGCAGCAAACGGTATCCACAATATGGGTTTCGACAAAACAAGCTTAATCATTAGTAAAGCCGAAGTCAACGCGGGTACTACTTTGAAAAAATTAAAACCTCGAGCTCGAGGACGGAGTTATCCAATAAAAAGATCTACTTGTCATATAACTATCGTATTGAGAGATATATCCTTAACGGAAGAATATGAAAAATTTATAAGAAAAAACTGGGCAATAATAGATAACTAATAAGAAACAAACCGATATGACATGTCACCATATGTATAGTAGCGAAGGATCATGGGACAAAAAATAAATCCACTAGGTTTTAGACTTGGTACAAATCAATCCCATTATTCTCTTTGGTTTGAACAACCAAAAAATTATCCCCAGGGCCTACAAGAAGATCAAAAGATACGAAACTGCATTACAAATTTTATAGATATAAATAGAAGACCCTCTAGTAAGAGTACGGATTTAACGGATTTAATTGCACGTATAGAGATTCAAAAAGGAATCGATGTGATTAAGGTCATAATCTATATAGGATTCCCAGAGCTTTTCATATTCAGAGAAGGCAGGCCGCAAAAAAAAGGCAGGCCGCAAAAAAAAGGCAGGCCGCAAAAAGAAAGCAGGCCGCAAAAAGAAAGCAGGCCGCAAAAAGAAGGCAGGGCCCGAAAAATAAAAGAATTAAAGGAAATTGTAGAAAAAGAAATTCAGTGTGGGAACCGAAAACTGAATCTTGCTATTAGAACAATTCAAAACCCTTACCGACACCCTAAAATTCTTGGAGAATTTATAGCCGCCCAATTAAAGACTAGAGTTTCTTTTCGCAAAGCAATGAAAAAGGCTATTGAAGTAGCCAAAAAGACATATTTAATAAAAGGAATTAAAGTACAAATTGCAGGACGTCTTGACGGAAAAGAAATTGCACGTGTCGAATGGCTCAGAGAGGGTAGGGTTCCTCTACAAACCATTCGCGCTAAAATTTCTTTTTGTTCCCATACAGTTCGAACTATCTATGGGGTATTAGGCATCAAAATTTGGATATTTGTAGACGGGGAATAAGAAAGAATACTTTACATGCCTTTCCATTATATCCAATGATATAAGAAAGAAGAAACCAAAAAATGACAAAACCTCTCGTTCGTTTTTTTTGATTGAAGAGAAAAAAAGGAACAATTCTAATTCTATAGGGTGAAATAAGAATTTGATTAATCATTTATTTGATAGAATTGCTATGCTTAGTCCCAAAAGACCCAGATTCCGTAAAGAACATAGGGGAAGAATGAAAGGAATATCTTCTCGAGGGAGTCGTATTTGTTTCGGTAAATACGCTCTTCAAGCACTTGAACCCGCTTGGATCACATCTCGACAAATAGAAGCAGGGCGCCGAGCAATGACACGAAATGTACGCCGTGGTGGAAAAATATGGGTACGTCTATTTCCAGACAAACCTGTTACAGTAAGAGCTACAGAAACGCGTATGGGTTCAGGGAAAGGATCTCCTGAATATTGGGTAGCTGTCGTTAAACCAGGTAGAATACTTTATGAAATGGGCGGAGTAGCCGAAAAAATAGCCCGAAAGGCTATTTCAATAGCTGCGTCCAAAATGCCTATACGAACTCAATTTATTCTTTCGAGATAGGGAATGTAGAACGAAAGAAAGTCTTAGAAAAAAAAAGAATTGCAATTGCAGGTTTTTTAGACAAAAAATATTTCTTTTTTTTACTTAGCCCTTTGCGTTGAAAGAACAGACCCAATCAAAATGATATGATTCAACCTCAGACCCATTTGAATGTAGCGGACAACAGCGGGGCCCGGGAATTAATGTGTATTCGAATCGTAGGGGCTAGTAATCGCCGATATGCTCATATTGGTGACGTTATTGTTGCTGTGATAAAGAAAGCAGTACCAAAGGCGTCTCTAGAAAGATCAGAAGTGATCAGAGCTGTAATTGTCCGTTCTTGTAAAGAACTCAAACGTGACGACGGTATGATAATACGATATGATGACAATGCTGCAGTTGTCATCGACCAAAAAGGAAATCCAAAAGGAAGTCGCGTTTTTGGTGCGATCACGGAGGAATTGAGACAGTTCAATTTCACTAAAATACTTTCATTAGCGCCTGAAGTATTATAAGAATAAGAGGAAACTTTCATATAGCTATAGTATTTGAATGAAAGAGATTCACTAGTATAGTAGATTATGTCTCACGCATATACTTTTTTCATAAATAAAAGAACATGTTTATTATATCAAAATTCGAAGGAAAAAAGAGTTTTAGTTTATCATGGGTAAAGACACTATTGCTGACGTATTAACCTCTATACGAAATGCAGACATGGCTAGAAAGGAAACCGTTCGAATAGAATCTACTAACATTACCGAAAACGTTGTTAAAATACTTTTACGAGAGAGTTTTATCAAAAGCGTGAGGAAACATCGGGAAAGCAACAAATCTTTTTTGGTTTTAACCCTACGGCATAGAAGGAATAGGAAGGGCCCATATAAAAAGGTTTTCAATTTAAAACAGATCAGCCGCCCTGGTCAACGAATATATTCTAACTGTCTAGGAATTCCTAGACTTTTAGGCGGGATGGGAGTTGTAATTCTTTCAACTTCTCGAGGTATAATGACAGACCGAGAAGCTCGACTCGAAGGTGTGGGAGGAGAAATTTTATGTTATATATGGTAATCTTTATAAGACCTAAATTGTATCCTGAGCTTGCTATTTCTGAAAAAAAGGAAAAAGGGCGTCTAATACTACCCATCCTACATTTTTATTTTTACGGAGGATTGAAATGAAAGAACAAGAAGCAAAAACCGTCCATGAAGGGTTGATTACTGAATCACTCTCCAATGGTATGTTTCGGGTCCGTTTAGATAATGAGAATCTGGTTCTAGGTTATATTTCAGGAAAGATACGACGTGGTTTTATACGTATACTACCAGGAGATAGGGTCAAAATTGAAATAAGTCGTTATGATTCAACCAAAGGGCGTATAATTTATAGATTCGACAAGAAGGAGGATTCCAATGAGTATGAGTAGGCGCTTTTTTTTAAGAACTTCAAAACTCCCTTCATGGGAGTTCAATTCGAGACTCAAAATTCCAAGAAACTTATTTTCTTCCAATAAATGGATTCGAAGTTAAGGAAGAAGAACATGAAACTAAGGGCCTCCGTTCGTAAAATTTGTAACAAATGTCGAATGATCCGTAGGAAGAGACGCATTAGAGTAATTTGTCCCAACCCGAGACATAAACAAAGACAGGGATAATCTTTCTAAAAACCACCCTCTAAAGCTAAAAAACTTTAGAAAAACAATAAAAAAATGTTTTAACATGAAATGGATATATCCATATATCTCTCACTTTTATTTAGAAGATAAGAAAATATGGCAAAACCTATACGAAGATATAGTTCCCTTAGGAAGATGCGCTTTCGTTCACGTAAGAGGAAGAGTCCACGTAAACTACGTAAGGGAATTATTCACGTTCAATCAAGTTTCAGCAATACCATTGTTACTATTACAAATATAGGGGGTCAGGTGATTTCTTGGGCCTCTGCCGGTGTTTGTGGATTCAAGAGTAGAAGAAGGGGGACGCCCTTTGCGGCCCAAACCACAGCGGAAAATGCTATTTCGGGAGTACAAGGTATGAAACGAGCGGACGTCATGATAAAGGGTCCTGGTCGGGGAAGAGATGCAGCATTACGAGCTATTTGTAGAAGCGGTATACGAGTAAAGCGCATAAAGGATAAAACCCCGTTACCCCATAACGGCTGTAGACCTCCTAAAAAAAGACGTAAATAGAAAAAAGAATAAATTGCAAGAGAAAAAAATGATTCGATGATCTTATCAAATAATATTACTATGGTTCGAGAGAAAGTCAAAGTCTCTACCCAGAGACTACAGTGGAAATGTGTTGAATCAAGAGCAGACAGTAAGAGTCTTTATTACGGACGCTTTATTCTGGCTACACTTAAGAAAGGCCAAGCCGATACAATAGGCATTGCGATGCGAAGGGCTTTGCTTGGAGAAATAGAAGGAACATGTATCACACGTGCAACATTTGAGAAAATACCACATGAGTATACTACCATAGCAGGTATTCAAGAATCAGTATATGAAATTTTAATTAATTTGAAAGAAATTATATTGAGAAGTAATCTGTATGGAACTTGCGATGCATATATTTGTGTCAGGGGTCCCGGAGATGTAACCGCCCAAGACATCATTTTACCACCTTATGTGGAAATCGTTGATAATACACAGCATATAGCTACCCTAACAGAACCAATGAATTTTTGTATTGGATTACAAATCGAGAGGGCTCGGGGATATTCTAGAAAAACGCCAACGCCAAAAACCTTTCAAGACGGAACAAGTTATCCTATAGATGGTGTATTCATGCCTGTTCTATATGCGAATCATAGTATTCAGTCTTATGGAAAAGGGAGCCGCGAGATACTTTTTCTCGAAATATGGACAAATGGAAGTTTAACTCCTAAAGAAGCACTTCGCGAAGCCTCCCGGAATTTGATTAATCTTTTGATTCCTTTTCTACATGCGGAAGCGGAAGAAAAAAACTTCCATTTAGATAACAATAAACACAAGGTAGGTTTACCCCTTTTTAGTTGTTATGATAGATTGCGAAAGCCAACAGAACTGGAAAAGCGACGAAAATATTTGAGACATATTTACATTGACCAACTAGGACTGGTAAGCACAAAAGAATTGAGAGATTTTTACATTGACCAATTAGTCAAATTACCTCCTAGGATCTATAATTGCCTCAAAAGGTCAGATATACATACATTATGGGACATTTTGGCTAAGCGTAAAGATCCACTTAATAAAATAGGGCATTTGCGCTCAGGAGATGTAACAAAGGTATATGACATTATAGAAAAAAATTTGTCGCAATTCCTTTACGTAAGAAGAAGGTTGTATTCTTTTTAAATTCATTCAATTTACATAATCTTGTTCCTTTTCTAAAGGAAAAAGGATGAAACAAATTATTGACAAATTCTTTATGATGATATTCTCTTTTTAGAATTTTATACTTTTATACAAAGTTAACACCCAAATAAAAAAGGAAATCCACAATGACAGTTACTCAACTCAAAAAAACCCTTCGACGAGCGATTCGAAGAAGCATATCGGTCAGGATGTCTTTTTTCATTTTTATACTAAGATACATTGTTATATAATATAGAATATAAATAAATAAAAATTGGGCGTGGCCAACCCGAGGCGAGATTCCGGCCGAGGGTGGTATTGAGCCCCGATCAGTTGATTAAATGGAATCCTGGGGTTGGGTAAAATTTCATGTTATTTCGCGAACAAAAAAGAAATTCCATCATTGCTAGATCGATCCATATGATTCGATGAATAATGATGGGATTTTTTCGATAAATGGGTAATTCAAAATGCTCGTCGATAGAAATGAAGGAATGGCTACAATACCTGGGCTTAATCAGATACAATTTGAAGGATTTTGTAGGTTCATTGATCATGGCTTAAGAGAAGAGCTTTATAAGTTTCCAAATACGGAAGATTTTTTAGAGGATTTTATAGATGAAGAAGTAGACTTTCGATTATTTGCGGAAACATATCAATTGGCCGAACCGTTGATAAAAGAAAGAGATGCTGTATATGAATCACTCACATATTCTTCTGAATTATATGTATCTGCAGGATTAATTTGGAAAACCAAAAGGTATATGCAAGAACAAACCGTTTTTATTGGAAACATTCCTTTAATGAATTCTCTGGGAACTTTTATAGTCAATGGAATATACAGAATTGTGGTCAATCAAATATTGCAAAGCCCTGGTATCTATTACCGATCAGAATTGGACCCTAACGGAATTTCGGTCTATACCGGCACCATAATATCGGATTGGGGAGGAAGATTAGAATTAGAGATTGATAGAAAAGCACGGATATGGGTTCGCGTGAGTAGGAAACAGAAAATATCTATTCTAGTTCTATCATCGGCTATGGGTTCGAATCTAAGAGAAATTCTAGAGAATGTTTGCTACCCTGAAATTTTCCTGGCTTTTCTGGAGGATGATGATAAGGAGAAAGAAAAAATTGGATCAAAAGAAAATGCCGTTTTGGAGTTTTATCAACAATTTGTTTGTGTAGGCGGAGATCCAGTATTTTCGGATTCTTTATGTAAAGAATTACAAGAGAAATTCTTTCACCAAAGGTGTGAATTGGGAAGGATTGGTCGCCGAAATATGAACCGGAGACTGAATCTTGATATATCCCAGAGCAATACGTTTTTGTTACCGCGAGATGTATTGGCAGCCGCGGATCATTTGATTGGAATGAAATTTGGAATGGGTACACTTGACGATATGAATCATTTGAAAAATAAACGTATTCGTTCTGTAGCGGACCTCTTACAAGATCAATTTGGATTGGCTCTGGTTCGTTTAGAAAAAATAGCGAAAGTAACTATATGTGGAGCAATGAAACATAAATGGACACCGACCCCTCAGAATTTGGTAAGTTCAACTCCATTAACAATCACTTATGAATCCTTTTTCGGATTACACCCATTATCTCAAGTTTTGGATGGAACGAATCCATTGACACAAATAGTTCATGGGAGAAAATGGAGTTTTTTGGGTCCTGGGGGATTGACAGGACGAACCGCAAGTTTTCGGATACGGGATATCCATCCTAGTCACTATGGGCGCATTTGCACAATTGACACGTCTGAAGGAATCAATGTTGGCCTTATTGGATCCTTAGCAATTCATGCGAGAATCGGTCATTGGGGGTCTATAGAAAGCCCATTTTATGAAATCTCCGGGAAATCAAAAGGGGTACGGCTGCTTTATTTATCATCAAGGAGAGATGAATACTCTATGATAGGGACAGGAAATTCTTTGGCACTGAATCAAGGTATTCAGGAAGAGCAGATTGTTCCGGCTCGATACCGTCAAGAATTCCTGACTATTGCATGGGAAGAGGTTCATCTTCGCAGTATTTTTCCCTTCCAATATTTTTCTATTGGAGCCTCTCTCATTCCTTTTATCGAGCATAATGACGCGAATCGGGCTTTAATGAGTTCTAATATGCAACGTCAAGCAGTTCCGCTTTCTCGGTCCGAGAAGTGCATTGTTGGAACTGGGTTGGAAGGCCAAGCGGCTTTAGACTCAGGGGTTCCCCTTATAACTGAACACGCGGGAAAGATCCTTTCTACCCATACTGACGAGATCCTTTTATCGGGCAATGGGGATACTCTAAGCATTCCATTAGCTATCTATCAACGTTCCAACAAAAATACTTTTATACACCAAAACGCCCAAGTTCGGCGGGGTAAATGCATTAAAAAGGGACAAATTTTAGCGGACGGTGCCGCTACGGTTGGGGGAGAACTCGCTTTGGGGAAAAACGTACTAGTAGCTTATATGCCATGGGAAGGTTACAATTTTGAAGACGCGGTACTCATTAGCGAGCGTCTGGTATATGAAGATATTTATACTTCTTTTCACATACAGAAATATGAAATTCAGATTGAAGTGACAAGCCAAGGCCCCGAAAGGATCACTAACGAAATACCGCATCTAGAAGCCCATTTACTCCGAAATTTAGACAAAAGCGGAGTTGTAATATTGGGATCTTGGGTGGAGGCCGGCGATATTTTAGTAGGTAAATTAACGCCGCAGCTGGCGGAAGAATCATCTCCGGCAGATATATTAGTCGAAACCATAGTTGGCGTTCAGATATCCACTTCAACGGAAACTTGTCTAAAACTACCTATAGGTGGGAGGGGTCGAGTGATTGATGTGAGATGGATCCATAAAACGGAGCCTTCTAGTTATAATCCCGAAAGGATTCGTGTATATATTTCACAGAAACGTAAAATCAAAGTAGGTGATAAAGTAGCCGGAAGGCATGGAAATAAGGGTATCATTTCCAAAATTTTGCCTAGACAGGATATGCCTTATTTGCAAGACGGAAGACCCGTTGATATGGTCTTCAACCCATTAGGAGTACCTTCGCGAATGAATGTAGGACAGATATTTGAATGCTCGCTCGGGTTGGCAGGAGGTCTGCTAGATAGACATTATCGAGTAGCACCTTTTGATGAGAGATATGAACAAGAGGCTTCGAGAAAACTAGTCTTTTCTGAATTATATGAAGCCAGTAAGCAAACCGCGAATCCATGGGTATTTGAACCCGAGTATCCGGGAAAAAGCAGAATATTTGATGGAAGAACGGGGGATCCCTTTGAACAACCTGTTATAGTGGGAAAGCCTTATATCTTGAAATTAATTCATCAAGTTGATGATAAAATACATGGGCGTTGCAGTGGGCCTTATGCACTTGTTACACAACAACCCGTTAGGGGAAGGGCCAAGAGAGGGGGCCAGCGGGTAGGAGAAATGGAGGTTTGGGCTCTAGAGGGGTTTGGTGTTGCTCATATTTTACAAGAGATGCTTACTTATAAGTCTGATCATCTTAGAACTCGCCAAAAACTACTGGGTACTATAATCATTGGAGGAACAATACCTAAAGCTGAGGATGCTCCAGAATCCTTTCGATTGCTCGTTCGAGAACTACGGTCTTTGGCTCTAGAACTGAATCATTTCCTTGTATCTGAGAAGAACTTCCAGATGACCAGGAAGGAAGCTTAATCGGAATAAATATCGGAATAAATCAGAATTTTTTTTCTATGATCGATCGATATAAACATCAACAACTTCGAATTGGATTAGTTTCTCCTCAACAAATAAGTACTTGGGCCAACAAAACCCTGCCCAATGGAGAGATAGTTGGAGAGGTGACAAAACCCCAGACCTTTCATTATAAAACGGATACGGCGGTAAAAGATGGATTATTTTGTGAAAGAATTTTTGGACCCCTAAAAAGCAGAATTTGCGCTTGTGGAAATTATCGCGTAATCGGAGATGAAAAAGAAGACACAAAATTTTGTAACCAATGCGGAGTCGAATTTGTTAATTCTCGAATACGAAGATATCAAATGGGCTACATCAAACTGGCATGCCCCGTAACCCATGTGTGGTATTTGAAACGTCTTCCTAGTTATATCGCGAATCTTTTAGATAAGCCTCTTAAAGAGTTAGAAGACCTAGTCTACTGCGATTTGGCTTTTGCTAGGCCTATAGCTAAAAAACCTACTTTCTTACGATTACGAGGTTTATTCGACTATGCAATCCAATCCTGGAAATACATCATCCCCCTTTTTTTTACTATCCAAGGCTTCCTTGCATTTCGAAATCGCGAAATTTCTGCTGGAGCGGGCGCTATCCGAGAACTATTAGCCGATCTAGATTTGCGAATTCTTATAGATTCTTCGTTGGCAGAATGGAAAGAATTAGAGGAAGAGGGGCTCACGGGTGATGAATGGGAAGATCGCCAAATTGAAAGAAGAAAGCGCTTTTTGGTTAGACGCATGGGATTGGCTAAGCATTTTCTTCGAACAAATATAGAACCCGAATGGATGGTTTTATGTCTATTACCCGTTCTTCCCCCCGAGTTGAGACCGATGATTCAGATAGATGAGGATAAACAAATGAGTTCGGATATTAATGCACTCTATCAAAGAATTATCTCTCGGAACAATCTTCTTAGGGCTTTATTAACCAAATATAGTCCAGGGGACTTAGTACTGGGTCAGGAGAAAATGTTACAAGAAGCTGTGGATACACTTCTTGATAATGGAATCCGCGGACAACCAATAAGGGATGGTCAGAATAGGGTTTACAAGTCGTTTTCAGATGTAATTGAAGGCAAAGAGGGAAGATTTCGTGAGACTCTGCTTGGCAAACGGGTCGATTATTCGGGGCGTTCTGTCATTGTTGTAGGCCCCTCACTTTCATTACATCAATGTGGATTGCCTTGTGAAATAGCAATAGAGCTTTTCCAGCCATTTGTAATTCGTGGTCTAATTAGACAAGACCTTGCTTCGAACATAGGGGATGCTAAGAGTCAAATTCGGGAAAAAGAACGAATTGTATGGGAAATACTTCAGGAAGTTATGCAGGGGCATCCTGTGTTGTTGAATAGAGCACCAACTCTGCATAGATTGGGCATACAAGCCTTCCAACCCATTTTAGTGGAAGGGCGCGCTATTTGTTTACATCCACTCGTTTGTAAAGGATTCAATGCAGACTTTGATGGGGATCAAATGGCTGTTCATGTACCTTTATCCTTGGAGGCTCAGGCGGAGGCTCGTTTACTTATGTTTTCTAATAAGAATCTCTTGGCTCCGGCTATTGGGGATCCCATTTGCGTACCAACTCAAGATATGCTTATTGGGCTCTATATCTTAACAAGCGGGAATCGGCGAGGTATTTGTGCAAATAGGTATAATCCGTGGAATCGCGGAAACTCTCAAAATGAAAGACTTGACGATAATAACTATAGGTATACGAAAGAAAAGGAACCCCTTTTTTGTCATTCCTATGATGCAATTGGGGCTTATCGACGGAAAAGAATAAATTTAGACAGCCCTTTTTGGCTCCGGTGGCGACTAGATCAACGCCTTATTGTTTCAAGAGGAGTTCCTGTCGAAGTTCACTACGAATCTTTGGGTACCTATCATGAAATTTATGGACACTTTCTAATAGTAAGAAGTGTAAAAAAAGAAATTCTTTGTATATACATTCGAACGACTGTTGGTTATATTTTTCTTTATCGAGAAATCGAAGAAGCTATACAAGGCTTTTATCAGGTTTCTCCCTCTGGTACCTAAGCTAAGTCATTCTATGACACCTGTGCGAATTCGGGCCTTGCCGATTCAACTCGGACCATAATTCCTGAATTTATATGAATTAATACGCGAATCAAGATCGAGAAAAGGAAGTTTTCCAATCATTGACTCAAACCCATTGTTAAATCCTACTCAACGGAATACGGAGGTGCTTATGGCAGAACGGGCCAATCTGGTCTTTCACAATAAAGTGGTAGACGGGTCTGCTATTAAACGACTTATTCGCAGATTCATAGATCACTTCGGAATGGGATATACATCACACATCCTGGATCAATTAAAGGCTCTGGGTTTCCAGCAAGCCACCGCTACATCCGTTTCATTAGGAATTGATGATCTTTTAACGATACCTTCTAAGGAATGGCTAGTCCAGGATGCGGAACAACAAAGTTTGCTTTTGGAAAAATACTATCATTATGGGAATGTACACGCGGTAGAAAAATTACGCCAATCCATCGAGATATGGTATGTTACAAGTGAATATTTGCGACAAGAAATGAATCCCAATTTTCGAATGACGGACCCCTTTAATCCAGTCCATATAATGTCTTTTTCGGGAGCTAGAGGCAGTGCGTCTCAAGTACACCAATTAGTAGGTATGAGAGGATTAATGTCAGATCCGCAAGGACAAATGATTGATTTACCCATTCAAAGCAATTTGCGCGAAGGGCTATCCTTAACAGAATATATCATTTCTAGCTACGGAGCCCGCAAAGGGGTTGTGGATACTTCTGTACGAACATCAGATGCTGGATATCTTACGCGCAGACTTGTTGAAGTAGTTCAACACATTGTTGTACGTAGAAGAGATTGTGGCACCACCCGAGGGCTTTCTGTACGTCCTCGAAATGGGATGATGCCGGACAGATTTTTTATCCAAACATTAATGGGTCGTGTATTAGCAGACGATATTTATATGGGTGCGCGATGCATCGCCGTTCGAAATCAAGATCTTGGGATTGGCCTTGTCAATCGACTCATAGCCTTTCGAAAACAACCAATCTCTATTCGAACGCCCTTTACTTGTAGGAGTACGTCTTGGATCTGTCAATTATGTTATGGTCGGAGTCCTACTCATGGCGACTTGGTCGAATTGGGGGAAGCTGTAGGTATTATTGCAGGTCAATCCATTGGGGAACCGGGGACTCAACTAACATTAAGAACTTTTCATACCGGCGGAGTATTCACAGGGGGTACTGCAGAACATGTACGAGCCCCCTCCAATGGAAAAATCAAATTCAATGAGGACTTGGTTCATCCCACACGGACACGTCATGGACAGCCTGCCTTTCTATGTTATATAGACTTGTATGTCATTATTGAGAGCGAAGATATTATCCATAGCGTGCCTATTCCACCAAAGAGTTTTCTTTTAGTTCAAAATGATCAATATGTAGAATCAGAACAAGTAATTGCCGAGATTCGCGCGGGAACATCCACCTTTCATGTTCAAGATAGAGTCCGAAAACATATTTATTCTGACTCAGAGGGAGAAATGCACTGGAGTACCGATGTGTACCATGCACCCCAGTTTCCGTATAGTAATGTCCATCTCTTACCAAAAACAAGTCATTTATGGCTATTATCGGGGGGTTTATGCAAATCCAGTCCAGTTCTTTTTTCGATCTACAAGGATCAAGATCAAATGAACATTCATTCTCTTTCTGTCCAAGGAAGATATCCGCCTAGTCGCTCCGTTAATCATGATCAATTGAGACACAAATTATTGACTTTTGATCTTTATGATAAAAGGGGAGGTAGGCTTCCGATTCCTAATTATTCAGAACTTGATCGAAGCCTATCGACTGCCCGTTCTAATCTCCCATATCCTGCTATTCTCCACGAGAATTTGGACTTATTGGCGAAGAAGCGAAGAAATAGATTTCTCATTCCTTTCCGATCGACTCAAGAACAAAAAGGAGAAAGAAAACGAAGACTCTCTTCCGGCATCTCAATTGAAATACCCCAAAATGGCATTTTCCGTAAAAATAGCATTCTTGCTTATTTCGATGATCCTCGATACAAAAGAAAGGGTCCGGGAATTACGAAATATGGGACGATAGAGGCAGATTCAATCGTCAAAAAAGAGGATTTCATCGAATATCGAGGATTCGAAGAATTGAAGCCAAAATACCAACGGAAGGTAGATCGACTTTTTTTCATTCCCGAAGAAGTGCATATTTTACCCGACTCCTCCCACATAATGGTACGCAACAATAGTCTCATTGGAGTAGATACACGAATTACTTTAAAGAAAAGAAGCCGAGTAGGCGGATTGATCCAAGTGGAGAGAAAAAGGGGGCGGATTAAACTTAAAATCTTTTCGGGAGATATCCATTTTCCGGGAGAGACAGATAAGATATCCCGACACAGTGGCATCTTGATACCCCCACGAATAAGAAAAAGAAAAAAAAATTCTAAGAAATCCCAAAAATGGAAAAATTGGATCTATGTCCAACGAATCACACTTACCAAGAAAAGGTCTTTTGCTTTGCTTCGACCCGTAGTCATTTATGAAATAGCGGACGGGATAAATTTAGCAAGACTTTTTCCTCAGGATCTATTGCAGGAAATGGATAATATACAACTTCGAGTTGTTAATTATATCCGTTATGGGGATGGCACCCGGATTCGGTCTGCCACAAGTATTCAATTAGTTCGGACTTGTTTAGTCTTGAATTGGGACCAAGACAAAAAGGCTTCTTCTATCGAGGAGGCCCACGCTTCCTTTGTGGAAGTAAGTACAAAAGGCCTGATTCGAGATTTCCTAAGAATTGACTTAGGGAAATCCAAGATTTCGTATATCAGAAAAAGGAATGATCCGTCAGGGCCAGGATTGACCTCTGATAATAGGCCAGATCGCACCAATATCAATCCCTTTTCTTCCATTTCTTCCAAGGCAAGGATTCGACAATCACTTAGCGAAAACCAAGGAACTATTCGTACGTTGTGGAATAGAAATAAGGAATGCCAATCTTTCATCATTTTGTCATCATCTAATTGTTTTCGACTAGGTCCATTCACCGATGGAAAATATCATAATGCGAAAAAAGAATCAATTCAAAGAGATCCAGATCCTATAATTCCAATTAGGAATTTCTTGGGCCCTTTAGGAGCGGTCCCTCAAATTGCGAATTTTTATGTATTTTACCATTTAATAACAAAGAATCAGATCTCGGTAATGAAATATTTGCAACTTGACAATTTAAAACAGACCTTTCAAGTAATGAAATCTTATTTCATGGATGAAAACAGGAGAATCTATAATCCCGATCCAGATAGTAACATCTTTTTGAATCCATTCCATTTGAATTGGTATTTTCTACATGATAATTATCAGACTCGTTATTGTGAAGAAAGATCCACAATAATAAAACTTGGGCAGTTTCTTTGTGAAAGTCTATGTATAGCCAAAAACGGACCACGCCTAAAATCGGGTCAAGTTTTAATAGCTCAAGTCGACCATGTAATAATAAGATCAGCCAAGCCCTATTTGGCTACCCCAGGAGCAACTGTTCATGGCCATTATGGAGAAATCCTTTACGAGGGAGGTACATTAGTTACATTTATATATGAAAAATCGAGGTCTGGTGATATAACACAGGGTCTTCCAAAAGTAGAAAAGGTGTTCGAAGTGCGTTCAATTGATTCAATATCGATGAACCTAGAAAAGAGAGTTGAGCATTGGAACGAGCGTATAACAAGAATTTTTGGAATTCCGTGGGGATTCTTGATTGGTGCCGAGCTAACAATAGTGCAAAGCCGTATTTCTTTGGTTAATAAGATCCAAAAGGTTTATCGATCCCAGGGAGTGCGGATCCATAATAAGCATATAGAAATTATTGTACGCCAAATAACATCAAAAGTCTTGGTTTCAGAAGATGGAATGTCTAATGTTTTTTTACCCGGAGAACTTATTGGATTGTTACGAGCGGAACGAACGGGGCGCGCTTTGGAAGAGGGGGTCTGTTACCGCGCCATCTTGTTGGGAATAACTCGAGCATCTCTGAATACTCAAAGTTTCATATCCGAAGCGAGTTTTCAAGAAACTGCTCGAGTTTTAGCAAAAGCCGCTCTCCGGGGTCGTATCGATTGGTTGAAAGGCCTGAAAGAGAATGTTGTTCTAGGAGGGATGATACCCGTTGGTACCGGATTCACAGGATTAGTGCACCCTTCAAGGCAACATAACACTCTTCCTTTGGAAAGCAAAAAGAAGAATTTTTTCAAGGGTGAAGTGAGGGGTATTTTCTTCTACCATAGACCATAGAGAGGGAATTCTTTGATTCTTACATTTCAAAGAATTTCCATGATACATCATAAAAATATTTTCTAGGATTTCATGATTCCTAAGAACGGATTCGTTCCTTTAAATATCTGCGGCGGTTTGGTAATAGTAAGAAATAAGAAAGAAAATAACGAATAGAAAGTAATGGCTTGAATCGTGCATCAACGGCCAATCCTCGGTAGAAGAGAAGGTTCCATCGGAACAATTATTTATTTCGGGATACCTCGTCTTTTTTTCTTTGAAAAAAAAAAGAAAGAGGAAATGTGGGGAGCAATGACAAGAAGATATTGGAACATCAAGTTGGAAGAGATGATGGCAGCACGAGTTCATCTTGGTCATGGTATTAGGAAATGGAATCCTAGAATGGCGCCTTATATCTCTGCAAAGCGTAAAGATATTCATATTATAAATCTGACTAGAACCGCGCACTTTTTATCAAAAGCTTGTGATTTAGTTTTTGATGCAGCAAGTAGGGGAAAAGAATTCTTAATTGTTGGTACCAAAAAAGGAGCAGCTAATTCAGTAGAACGAGCTGCAATAAAGGCTCGATGCCATTATATTAATAAAAAATGGCTCGGTGGTATGTTAACGAATTGGTCCACTACAGAAACGAGACTTCGTAAGTTAAGGGACTTGAGAACGGCACAAAGGACAGGGAGACTCAAACGTCTTCGGAAAAGAGATGCGGCTAAGTTGAAGAGACAATTAGTCCACTTGCAAAAATATTTGGGCGGGGTGAAATATATGACGAGGTTGCCTGATATTGTAATCGTCATTGATCAGCACGACGAAATTACGGCCCTTCGAGAATGTATCACTTTGGGAATTCCAACAATTTGTTTAATCGATACAAATTGTGACCCCGATCTCGTGGATCTTCCGATTCCAGCAAATGATGACTCTATCGCTTCAATCCGATTAATTCTTAACAAATTAGTATTCGCAATTTGTGAGGGTCGTTCTAGCTATATACGAAATCCTTGATTCATAATAAAAGAAATCCATTCTGTTTGGAACTCCCTAGATTTAGGCAATTGGTTACTATTCTTGAATCGCACAAAAAAGAGAAAAAACTTCATATTATGAGATTGATTGGTATCCAAAATAGACAATTCAAGGAAGCAAGTCGAACAAGAGATGATTGAATCAAAATAATTCCCTTTCAAGTTCTATTTTAGAGGGTAAAATGAATCTTCTATCATGTTCTATCAACACACCAAAGGGGTTATACGACGTATCTGGTGTGGAAGTAGGCCAACATTTTTATTGGCAAATAGGGGGTTTCCAAGTCCACGGTCAAGTACTTATTACTTCTTGGGTTGTAATTACTATCTTATTAGGTTCAGCCATTATAGCTGTTCGGAATCCGCAAACCATTCCGACTGATGTTCAGAATTTCTTCGAATACGTCCTTGAATTCATTCGAGACGTGAGCAAAACTCAGATTGGAGAAGAATATGGCCCGTGGGTTCCCTTTATTGGAACTATGTTTCTTTTTATTTTTGTTTCTAATTGGTCGGGAGCCCTTTTACCTTGGAAAATCATACAGCTACCTCAGGGGGAGTTAGCCGCACCCACAAATGATATAAATACTACCGTTGCTTTAGCCTTACTTACGTCAGGGGCATATTTCTATGCCGGTCTTACCAAAAAAGGATTCAGTTATTTCAAGAAATACATTCAACCAACCCCAATCCTTTTGCCCATTAACATCTTAGAAGATTTTACAAAACCTTTATCACTGAGTTTTCGACTTTTCGGGAATATATTAGCCGATGAATTAGTAGTTGTTGTTCTTCTTTCTTTAGTACCTTTAGTGGTTCCTATACCTGTTATGTTCCTTGGGTTATTTACAAGCGGTATTCAAGCTCTTATTTTTGCAACTTTAGCTGCGGCCTATATAGGCGAGTCCATGGAAGGTCATCATTGACTAGTTTTCGAAAGAGTCTTTTGTTTGGCTTAGCCCAACACAAGGGATCCGTGACTCAAGACAATTGACTTAGGGAACATAAAAATAAATATAGAAATAGGGTAGTATAGACGACCTAGAGAATATAAAAAAGGATTCCGATAGTAGGGAATTGGAAAATTAAAAAGTAGAGAGATCTAAAGGATCCTCTTCCTAAAAGGCCCCCTTGACCCCTTTCTATCATATCTCCCTCCAATCTCCAATGAGTATTCTCTTTCTATTATTTGTTTTCTTCGTTCAATTCCAATACCAATCAAGATTAGGAGTAGGAGTCAAAATTGACAAAAAAAATTCATAAAAAAAGGGCTTGGTTAGGAGAGGGGGTTGAACTAGGTATATGGAATCAAACAGTTATAGGCCAACCCTTGTAGATCTTTCAAAGAATGCTTTTAGAATCCAATTGAATCGAAAATACGAATAGTAGGTTTACGTTATGGAAGAAAGACATGTATATGTGATATT